CAAAATGCCTACAAGAACTCAATTCATTATTTCTGGAGTCGAACCAAAGGAAAAATCTTGGGTATAAAAAAATGCGGGTTTCTTTTTTTTTTTTTACTTCCTCCTTTCAGTGTTTTACTTAAAATTAAACATTAAAAAAACAGATTCAAAAAACGATATGATTCAACCTCAAACCCATTTGAATGTAGCGGACAATAGCGGTGCCCGAGAATTGATGTGTATTCGAATCATAGGAGCCAGTAATCGTAGATATGCTCATATTGGTGACGTTATTGTTGCTGTGATCAAGGAAGCAGTACCAAATACGCCTCTAGAAAGATCCGAAGTGATCAGGGCTGTAATTGTACGTACTTGTAAAGAACTCAGACGAGATAACGGTATGATAATACGTTATGATGACAACGCTGCGGTTGTCATTGATCAAGAAGGAAATCCAAAGGGAACTCGAGTTTTTGGTGCGATCGCCCGAGAATTGAGACAGTTGAATTTTACTAAAATAGTTTCATTAGCGCCTGAAGTATTATAAGATGAGACCGCATAGTATTCAAATACAATAGATAACTAAAAGTTTAGTAGAGTATGTCTCATGCATATACTTTTAAAAATTTTCATAAAAAAAAGAACATGTTGATTATATCAAAATTCGAAAACAACAAAAACTTGAGTTTATCATGGGCAAGGACACTATTGCTGACATAATAACTTGTATACGAAATGCTGACATGAATCGAAAAGGAACGGTTCGAATAGCATCTACTAACATCACCGAAAACCTTGTTAAAATACTTTTGCGAGAGGGTTTTGTAGAAAACGTAAGGAAACTCGTGGAAAATAAAAAAGAGTTTTTGGGCTTAACCCTACGACATAGAAGGAATAGGAAAGGACCGTATAGACCCAGTTTAAATTTAAAACGAATCAGTCGACCCGGTCTACGAATCTATTTTAACTATGAACGAATTCCTAGAATTTTAGATGGGATGGGGATTGTAATTCTCTCTACTTCTCGGGGTATAATGACAGACCGAGCGGCTCGACTCGAAAGAATCGGCGGAGAAATTTTGTGTTATATATGGTAATTATTCTTCTATCCAAATTGTATTTGGAGCTTCCTTTTATGTTGTGAAAAAAAAAATCTGTTAGATGGTTTAGCCAACGAAGTAAGATTCTAGGTTATGCTTCGGGAAGGATCTGACCTAGTTTTATACATATACTAACGGTGGATATAGTTAAAATTGAAGGAAGCCGTTATGATTCAAATAGAGAGCGTATATTTGATAGAATACACAAAAGTATTTGAGTGAGTAGGTGATTTTTCAACACTCCTTTCATGGGGATACAATTCATGGTTTAAAAATTTCAAGAAACTTTTTTTCTTCCAATACCAATAAGTAGATTCGAAATTCATTTAAGGCATAACAATTATGAAAATAAGGGCTTCCGTTCGGAAAATTTGTGAAAAATGTCGACTGATCCGCAGGAGGGGACGGATTATAGTAATTTGTTCCAACCCGAGACATAAACAAAGACAAGGATAATCTTTTGAAAAGGGACTCTAGAAAAGAAACGATGAACAAATCAAAAAAAAAACAAGATCGTTTTGACATGAAATGGATATATCCATATATCTCTGACTTATATTTATGAAATAATCAAATATGGAACAAATATGGCAAAATCTACAACAAGAAGTGGTTCACGTAGGACTGGACGGGTTGGTTCGCGTAAAAGTGTACGTCGAATACCAAAGGGCGTTATTCATGTTCAAGCAAGTTTCAACAACACCATTGTGACTGTTACGGATGTACGGGGTCGGGTAATTTCTTGGTCCTCGGCCGGTACTTGTGGATTCAGGGGTACAAGAAGAGGTACGCCCTTTGCTGCTCAAACCGCAGCGGGAAGCGCTATTAGAGCAGTAGCGGATCAAGGTATGCAACGAGCAGAAGTCATGATAAAGGGTCCTGGTCTCGGAAGAGATGCAGCATTACGAGCTATTCGTAGAAGTGGTATCCTTTTAAATTTCGTACGGGATGTAACCCCTATGCCACATAATGGTTGCAGACCCCCTAAAAAAAGACGGGTGTAGAAATAGAAAAGATTTCAAGAGAAAAAAATGACTCAACGATCTGACAAATAATATTACTATGGTTCGAGAGAAAGTCAAAGTATCTAACGGGACACTACAGTGGAAGTGTGTTGAATCAAGAGCAGACAGTAAGCGTCTTTATTATGGACGCTTTATTTTGTCTCCACTTATGAAGGGTCAAGCCGACGCAATAGGCATTGCGATGCGAAGAGTTTTGCTTGGAGAAATAGAAGGAACGTGTATTACACGCGCAAAATCTGAGAAAATCCCACATGAATATTCTACCATAATGGGTATTCAAGAATCGGTACATGAAATTTTAATGAATTTGAAAGAAATTGTATTGAGAAGTAATCTTTATGGAATTTGTGACGCGCTTATTTGTGCCAAAGGTCCGAGATATGTAACTGCTCAAGA